CTCATATGACATCTGTACCAACAGACTTCTTCGGACACCAGTAAGGTAAGTAGCTACTCCAGCCGATCTAACTCCAGAGGATCCAGCTTATTTGTTGGATAGGTTAGCCCCTTCTCCTTCAGGAGATGCAGCAAGACTACGTTCTCATCTGAGTTCTCTTCCTCAATCCACTCTAAGAAAAAGGCAAGTACAGCTACTCTACTTTAGAGTAGATCCAGCTTCCCTCCGGGTCTCAATTAGGGTATGTGGTCCTATCCTAAAAGAAAGATCCTATCTTGCCTCCCTGAAATAAAGGGTTTTAACTACCTCTGAAGAGGCCTCCCCTTCCGTACCTACTCCGCAAGGTCTCGCTCCTTTCACTTCCTCTTCAACAAGATATGACCCTTTTAGTGGCTATAGTGGCGTACTTAGGTAATGAAATTCTCGACCAACCCTATCCCCTAACCCTCGGAGTGAAAAAGGCGCATCTCCCTCGGAGTCTCCGTCCGCTTCTTCTCCTTCTGGAGCCTCCCTCATCGGCCATGCATCGGACGAGACCAATTCCGATAAGGAGGTTTTTTATTCTCCCCAGTCCCCATCTACTTCCACCTCGACTCCCGGAAACCAATCCATTGAGAGTTCTCCCAACGAGCAGAAAGAGAAATTGGAGTTTCTATCTGAAAACCAGCGGAAGCATTGGACGGGGGAAATCCTTCGAGCATTCAAGGAAGGCTTAGAGACAGTTGATCCACGAGGCAATATTGGCAAGATTCCCGACAGACAAATGGTGGAAGCTTTCAACAACGATTCTTCCCTTAGCCGATTATTACTCTATCCTTCTCGTTGTCTTATCGTAAACTCCTATCCCTCCTGCTTTCTTTAAGGCTCTTTTCTTTTAAAGTAAAGACAGGAATGAGTGAATCGAGTTGATCGAGCCCATCTATTGGTAAAGGATTCGATAGCCTAGGAAAGATCGATGGAAAGCTCTTTACGAGACCTCTTAAAGCAAGGTAAACTAATACCCCGAGAGCACAGCCCAAGCGTGAAGCTTTCCTTCTCACAATAGTACGGTTTTCTCCTATTTGTCTAGCTCTTTCGATGGGTCGCTATAGCATTTTAGACCTTCCCCCTTTATTGGCTTACCCCGCCGCTTAAGGTAAGGAATTGTGGGGGAATCAATGGTTACGATTTTGTATTACAACCTAGCCCCCTTCGCTTGCTTGATTGAGGGATACGAATGAATAATATTACTAGAGTCGATAGCAACAGAATATCCTTCTCACTTGAGGGTGGGGACTGAAATGGTAAGGACGATCGATATTTCTTTCGGGGGAACAGAGAATCCAAAGCGGAAAGGTGGCAGTCGACCACTAATAGAGCGTTCGATCCCTTTCTGATTCCCCTCAAACCTAGCTCGCTTCATCGGTTGAGAAAGTATGAGAGGGCGTCCTTCAAGCCCTTTGCTTTGTTTGTAACAATTCTTTCATCTCTTCTTTAAAGCCTTTTCAATTGGCTCTTTCTTCCCTTCTGGTTTTTAAAAAGGCTGGCTACTGGCCTTATTCGTCTTTGGCTAAGGAAAAAGAAACCTCACTATTACCGACACTGGTATAGACTATAGACACATTTTGGTGTCCTTCTCGCCTGGTGGCCACAACCCTTTCCTATCAGCTTAGGTTTTATATAGTATAGCGGATGGGTTAGTAGTTAATTGCTATCCCCTTTTTACCTGTATTTGGAGTCGTGTCGTTGTTGTCTGTGCGGGCTGGTGTTCTTTCCGATCTTGCGATGAGCTTTAGCCGTTCTTTGTTGCTTTAAGCAGTAACATGTTCCGTTGCAGAAGAAGCAGTTACGAAGCAGCCGTTCTTTGTTGGAATCTCTCGTACGAGATGTCCGGTGTTATGAGGAATGTTGGGACTTCACTTTACCTTTGGAAGGAACTACTATTATATCGACCTGCGGTTTGTCTAGTTCCTGATCGGTTAAGTAAGTTTTCAATGGTCTGATGCTGTTATAATCCGTCAGCCTCGCTACCTTTAATGCTGTGCGATTGAATGTTGAAGTAGTGCCGTCTTAAGTGTTGGGCTTGGTTGGAGTTGGTTTACCGGACCGAAGAGTGGCAAGCAATATTATTACAATACCGAAAAGAACTTGTCGCGGGAGCAGCCAAAAAAGAAGAGACTCCTTCAACAACAAAGAAAGAAATTGCGTAAGTAAAGAGAAAGATAGCCAGTCCTCTTGGGCGGCCGAGAGTGTTATGTAAAAAGGACCAAGGAGGATCCTATCCGTCAGGAGAAGGAGGAGGAGTAGGAGCTAGCCTTAGGGGCGGAATCGAATGATTAGGAGATAAACAATGAGACAAAGGAGAGCACTTAGACAATTCACTTTGAGTACAGGGAAGTCTGCTGGTAGGAATTCCTCAGGGCGTATTACGGTTTTTCACCGAGGGGGTGGATCGAAGCGATTGCAGCGAAGAATTGATCTGAAACGAAAGACTGAGTCTATAGGCGTTGTAGAAAGGATAGAACGTGCGCCTAATCGCTCTTCTCGGATCGCTCCGGTACGATGGTTCCCCCGGGGGGGGGTCCGCCAATGCAACACGATAGAAGAGTTCGCTCCGCCGCGTAAGATCCTCGAATCAAAATCAACCACGACTACCATCTGCGGTCCATTTTCGTTCTCTTCCCTGCCCGGGAAGGGGGATCAAAAAAGGGTAGTTTGCTTCTCTCCTGGGCGGATGGCCACTTATGTAGTGGTCGGCCTTCCTACCAGAATGCCTTCTTGGTCGAAGAGCCCCTTTTATACTAGTAAGGACGCAGGAAGCAAAGAAACTTGCGCGAAGGACGTTTTCTTCTCTGCCCTCTCCTCTCCAAAGGCCAAGGGAGAGACTGCATCCCTTTCCTTCGGTAGCTCTTTTGGTTTCCCAAGGATAGCGGTAGCTGGAGCAAAGCCCGCTTTCTTCTCTCCGCGAATGAGAGAGAAAGTCAGAGGAAAAAACACGTTCTCTCTTTGCGAGATCCGAAAGTGGAGAACGCATAGCATTCTATGGGTACATAGGATCAAACGTAAAGCAGCGCTCTCTTGGCAGAGTTTTAGGTGGCAAGAGACTTTAGGGCTTGTTGGAGCTTCTGAGCGTAACGAATCGAAGCCGAAGACGGATCAAGGTAGCTTGCCTGCCAAGCCGATAGGCGAAGGGCTGAAGGATGGAACGTGCAAAGTAGATCGTGCACCTGTCGTGTGACCCGTTGGTCCTAAGCAATGTCTTGCGCGAAGCGACCCACAACGAAAAAGCTCCCCTTTTTTTTATGTTAGGGGAGCACTAAAATGCAACTTCGATCGGATGCGGGTATCAAATCCCGCCGCTGAGATGTCCAGCGGATTCCTGGGCCTTGACGAATGGCCGGCCACCTTTTACGTTAGAAGAGCAAAAGGCCCAGGGCATAGCAGGATGAACCAATGTGAATGAGTGTAAGCTTCGTTGCCCGAACACGATTGGTGCTGACCACACTAGGTGCTACCGTGGTAGCAAGAGAGGCCAGGCGGTGACAATTGAGAGGTTGTCACTGAGCATTCCTAGTCACACGGGAAAAGAGGTCAAATGGCAAGGCAAGGCCATACGCCCGTTTGGCTCCTCGCGGAGTATAGCTCACATCCAAACATCTGATTGGGGAACGGGGCAACGCCCATGAAGCTCCGGCGGAAAGGGAAGGCCTGCCAGGCCGTATGCCCATGGGTGCAGGATTCTTCGAAAAAGCGCGGGCTGACTCGGAGACCTGGGACCTTGGCTTAGTAATGAATGAAGGGAAGCTCTTCGAGCTTTCTCCGCCAGCGGCTTATGTAGTGGTCGGCCTTATAAAGCTCGCTAAGCCTCGCTTCCCTCTCCCCTTCACTTATGTTGTGGAAAATAGTCGTCGGCATTCTATAAGCGACTTGACCGAGTCTACGAAGCTTTGCTTTTCTTGTAGTCGGCCCGTAATGCCTCCCTTCATTTGCTTGCCTCCTTTCAGCTCAGAATGCCTAATGCCTATTATTTAGTGCTAGAAGCTAACCGCCATAAGCTCACCCTTCGGGTCTCGCTTCCAGCGCAGGAGGCCAAGCATTCTGCCAGACGTCCCGGCCTGGGAGCCCCGTTCGCCTTTGGTACTTCAGTAGATCTTCACAAATAAAAAGCGCTACTTCAGCCTTAACTACAACTACATTACGCAAGCCCCGCCGATACCTACCTATAGAGTCAAATTCAAATAAAAAAAAAGTGACGGCGACTTTCTAGGTTTATGGATTCAGTCAGCTAAACTCCATCAAACTCCTCAATCAATATCAACAAGATGTCGTGACCGCTTAGGCTTGGTTTACTTTGGTTTGAATGTAAACTAAAATAAGCTAAGTTTACAAAGGGAACCGAAGGTTTCCTTGTTTAGTAAGTAGTACGAAAGTAGTTCTACTATTAAGATGTTTAATATTAATACAATAATACATATTAATACAATAAATAATTAATATATTAATACAATAATACATATTAATACACTCTATGTTGTGTTGTAGCTGTAGAACAGAATGCCGTTCGCCCTTACTTTGACTTTCTGAGAAGGACTTAAGTAGCTAAGTTTCCAAAGGTGAACACCCCCCTGTCCTTTATAGTATAGTCGTAAAGGGCTTCTAAGAAAAGTAAGGAAGAAGGCATTCGAAAGGCCGACCACTATCTCATAGGCATTCCGGTGGTAAAACCGACGACTACACGGCTCTATACCAAGTCATGAGCGATAGCGAAGCCAAGCCGCCGTCTATAGGCGAAGGGACGAAAGCCCGACGAAGGCCTATGCTACAGTAAGCAAAAAAGTAGGTTGAGGTTATGAAGTCACTTAGCCGTATACTATACAAAGGGAAAGGCGTCGGTACGGAGTCACGTCAGCTGTGGATATAGACTAGGCTATAAGGAACGGAGTCTTAAACTATGGACCGAGACTACACTAAGGAACAAGGAAGCTTGACTGAGAAAAGAAGTCAAGGAACGAAGCAGCTTC